TGGGAATGAAAGCAGCCCTAGCGGCAGTTCCGAGGGCACTATCGGTCAGCCACCCTATGCTGCTCAACCTAATTTGGTGGGCGAGATTGATCAAGATGATCTTTTTGCGGCTGCCGAAGCCCAAGAGCTCGCCGACTTGACTGCTCAAATGCAGTCAAAGGAATGGCGGGCCGCCGACCGGCATTTTTCACTTTGTGAAGAAAAAAAACAAACAATTATATCGGAAATAAACTCGCAAAGAATTTCGGGTCGACTGGACTTGAACCTTCAAGACCCGGAAGACATAAAGCGCGGAGTTGAAGTGTTCTTCTCGGACCTAACGATGATATTTGACAAGAACGAACAACGGCTAGGACATCTTAAACGAGTCTATGAGAACATTGAGAACCCACGTAGTCATTTGTGGAAAGATCTTTTAAGATGTATCAAAGATTTTGAGATTTAGCGAAAGCTGCTGTCGGTATTGGAATCTTTGAAAGAGGTTCAGCTATCTTTTTGAAGGCGATAGTTCACAGTGCTTATTCTATATATACTTGAAAAGCCAACTCATGTTTCCACTCTATTTTCATTACGAAGATGTATCACGTCAGGATCCGTTGCTCAAACTGAATCACGCCAACGTTATGGAAGTTCCTGGATTGTGTAAAATAAGAGTCGTACCAAAGGCAGCACCTTCTATCAAAAATGGAAAATTGGCTATGGAGATTCCGTGCGGTCAGAAATTAATACAGACACAAAGGTGTTCGACAGGAAAGTCGTTTCGATCCAATCCATTCTTGGGGTCAAATAAAGACAAAAAAGGATATGTCAGTGACCTAGCACGACAAAGCACTCTCCGAGGGCATGGAATGTCTAATTTTTTGGTCAGAATCTCCACAGTAATGTCTCTATTAGATTCTCCGGTCGAAATACGGGAAAACTCTATTCAATTATCGATGGAAACGGAGTTTTGCGAATTCTCCCCAGAACTGGAAGATCATTTCGAGATCTTCGAACATATTCGAGGGTTCAATGTGACTATTGTCACTTCGTCCAACACACAAGATGAGACTTTACTACCGTGGAGCGGCTTTTTGCAAAAAGATGAGGGGGAAACTCAGTAAGATGTCGGAGAAGCGAAATATACGAGATCACAAACGTAGATTGCTCGCGGCTAAATATGAATTGAGACGAAAGCTTTATAAAGCCTTTTGTAAAGATCCCGATCTTCCTAGTGATATGCGGGACAAACATCGTTATAAGTTGTCCAAGTTGCCAAGAAATAGTTCCTTTGCACGAGTAAGAAACCGATGTATTTCCACGGGTCGCCCTCGTTCCGTATATAAGTTCTTTAGAATTTCTCGTATCGTTTTTCGTGGATTAGCATCTCGAGGTCCTTTGATGGGCATAAAGAAATCGTCTTGGTAGCAACCACCAAGAAAAGGGTTAGCTCCGCAGTGAGTCTACAAGCAAGGTAAGTAGGTCCATTACCGGCCGGCTTCGGACCGAAAAGACCTAACGAAGTAATCCCTTGATCTCGGATCGGAGATGCTAACAGGGCGGGAATCAGAGTGTGGGACTGAGCCTTCCGAATGATAAAATAAAGAAAAAAGTGCAACCTTTCCGTTGTAAAAACCAACGCAAATATCATATTGACTTTCTCTCGCCCTACTTCTAAAGATAGATAGAAAAGGTTGGAGAGAGTGACTTTATGAAATTATCTCCTTTTAGAATTCTTTCTCCCACACACCTCTGCTCTCTTTCACCGAGGAGGAAAGAATAATCTTCCAAGGCGAGCAGAGACCTAAATTTCCATTACATTCCTAAGCTTGCTTTCTTGCAGCAAGATGATCAGTCCGAGAGTGCTGGAGAAAATAAAAGATAAAGCGGTAAAAACCTCTCTGATTCGGTCACCGAGCAGTCGGACGACTCTTCAGTAACCCAGGATGACCCGACCCCTTCGACGCTTCTTTCGCTCTATACCCCTTCGGAGGTGGAAGAAAGGGTACTACCAATTTAGATTTATATATAGTAGGGCCCCAGAACGCCAAAAGGTGGGGGAGCAAGAGTTGTCACGATATAAAAGAGAAATCAATAAATGACTCGTCGGAACCAACGATTCTCTCTTCTTAAAGAACCTATATCCTCCACACTTAATCAGCATTTGATAGATTATCCAACCCCGAGCAATCTTAGTTATTGGTGGGGCTTCGGTTCGTTAGCTGGTCTTTGTTTAGTCATTCAGATAGTGACTGGCGTTTTTTTAGCTATGCATTACACACCTCATGTGGATCTAGCTTTCAACAGCGTAGAACACATTATGAGAGATGTTGAAGGGGGCTGGTTGCTCCGTTATATGCATGCTAATGGGGCAAGTATGTTTTTCATTGTGGTTCACCTTCATATTTTTCGTGGTCTATATCATGCGAGTTATAGCAGTCCTAGGGAATTTGTTCGGTGTCTCGGAGTTGTAATCTTCCTATTAATGATTGTGACAGCTTTTATAGGATATGTACTACCTTGGGGTCAGATGAGTTTTTGGGGAGCTACAGTAATTACAAGCTTAGCTAGCGCCATACCTGTAGTAGGAGATACCATAGTAACCTGGCTTTGGGGTGGGTTCTCCGTGGACAATGCCACCTTAAATCGTTTTTTTAGTCTTCATCATTTACTCCCCTTTATTTTAGTAGGCGCCAGTCTTCTTCATCTGGCCGCATTGCATCAATATGGATCAAATAATCCATTGGGTGTACATTCAGAGATGGATAAAATTTCCTTTTACCCTTATTTTTATGTAAAGGATCTAGTAGGTTGGGTAGCTTTTGCTATCTTTTTTTCCATTTGGATTTTTTATGCTCCTAATGTTTTGGGGCATCCCGACAATTATATACCTGCTAATCCGATGTCCACCCCGCCTCATATTGTGCCGGAATGGTATTTCCTACCGATCCATGCCATTCTTCGTAGTATACCTGACAAATCGGGAGGTGTAGCCGCAATAGCACCAGTTTTTATATGTCTGTTGGCTTTACCGTTTTTTAAAAATATGTATGTACGTAGTTCAAGTTTTCGCCCGATTCACCAAGGAATATTTTGGTTGCTTTTGGCGGATCGCTTACTACTAGGTTGGATTGGGTGTCAACCTGTGGAGGCACCATTTGTTACTATTGGACAAATTTCTCCTTTGATTTTCTTTTTCTTTTTTGCCATAACGCCCATTCTGGGACGAGTTGGAAGAGGAATTCCTAATTCTTACACGGAAATTCAAAAAATAAAATCAAATAGGAAATCAGTGTGAAAAATGAAAATTTTGACACCAATCATTTACGAGTGAGTATTACACCAAGAATTGACAAGCGGATGAGTTTTATAGTTGGCGCAGTTGGAAGTTGCTTGGGAGGATCTGTGCTGGTTGGTAGACTTGCTGGGGTGGTTGCTTTTGGTGACATAGATCCATAGGTATGTGCTTGCAGTCGGCTCATAGAGCACTGCGGAAATCAAACTCAAGTCAAGGGATAAGGTGTAGTCTCTCCTACCTGAGGAAGAGGACGAGGCCGCCCCTACTGGGGTGGGTAAGGGAGAGTGGGAAGTGGGCTCCCTTCGCTTTATTCTATTTAAGATATAGCTTTAGTTGAAGTTTCGGGGCTTTCATTTGGTACGCTTTCTTTACCTGATTCAGGTCCGACTGGAATCTTTTGGTCTGGATTTGCATCTTCGGCTCAAAGGCCACTTTTCTCGGGCTTCAATGAATCCCTCGTGTATTAGAATAAATAGAAGGCTAATTGATGTCTCACTGCTTGACTTATTCTTGGAACTTCGTACCTGCAGCTTGTCTTTGTTCGGTAGCAGGTCCTGGCCGAGTAGCTGATAGACCAAATAAGCACAGTAGCTGTTTAGAGCCGAAGGAGCTCTATTTGGGATTCCATAGCCTACGCACTTGCCTTTAGGGGATCGAAGTTGGATGAATCTCCAGTGGTTCCTTCCATCGGCGTCATCTAACCACGTTAGCAATCCAGAATAACTTACAGCTCGAAAGGTTCAAGGAATTGATCCGTTTAGTTCTGTTCTTCTCCTAGTTTTATAGCACACCCATGTAGAGGGATCTTTCCGACGCTAAGCGCGCTGCATCTCCTGTCCAAGTGAAGAATATCTTGTCCAAGTCCAACATTTCTACCACTTACAAGTTGAGAGATGTTCCATTCCCAATGGCAGAAGAAGGATGCAACTTACGATTAAATCGGTCTTGTTTACTCCCGGCATGTTCAATAGTGATATTTGGGCCATTGAAAGAGCACCCGATGGTAAACCATGGGTTACTGACATCAGGGAATATATTGAACACCAAACGTATCCCGAACATGAACGGAAAATGATAAGAAGACAATCAGGAGGTTGGCAATGTAATTCGTTGTGTGTGGGGGCGATCTCTATAAAAGCTCCTACGATGGGATTCTACTTTTATGTTATGTGTGAAAGAGGAAAAAGCAGAAAAGATTCGGGAAGATGCCCACAATGAGGTCTGTGGTCCCCACATGAATGGGAGAATCTTGGCCAAAAGATCATGAGGCTAGGCTTTTACTGGAGAACGATTGCCATCAGTACGTTAAAAAGTGCCACAAGTGTCAGATTCATGCAAACTTTATTCATGTGCCTTGAAGTAAGGTAGGAGAGGGGAAGCTTGATTAAAGTTAGTTGGAGCTACCGTCCGTCTTCACTTTTATCCAGCCCGGAGGTGGAGCTATGGGGGAGCTGCCGTGGATCGTAAAACCAGTTCGGAAGCGCCTGTCCCTTCGTCCATGGGATCGTGTTCCTTTCTCAAGCCCCTGGGGATAGATTCCCCCCTTGAATGCGACGATGGTGTAGCCTGTGCTTTCTTTCCTTTCCCGATTGTAAGCCGTTGTTTGGTATAACTCTTCCATCAGCCCTTCCCTTTGTTGGGCAAGGCGGTCTATTCGTCGGTCTTCCTCATTCACTTGTTGAAGCCTTAGCACCTAGCGGTAGTGGTTCGCCATCTGTCTCCACATCTCTTTCCCCTTCAACTACTGCTCCTCGAAGCAAGGAAGTGAGAGCACCAGGAAGAGCGGATAGGTTGTTTGTGAAAGAAGGGCTTGTTCTCGAATAAGCTCTTTGGCACATCTTCTTAGGTTAGACCGGGTAGAACAAGAAGTGAGGGAGCCTGGCGGAAACGTGAAGGTGCAATACCTAGCTGCTCAATCAAAACCGACGATAGATGTGATGGATGGAGGGAATCGAATCCGCTGTGGAACTAATATAAAAAGGCTCTTTGCCACTGTTAGCAGTTAGCAATTGAATCAGAAGCATGGAATAGGACAAGGTTTACGTTATGCCTTAATCTAAGAGGAGTAGGAGTTCAAACAACTTCTAATCGTATTCGGTGAAATAAGATTCTAGGTTCTTTTTGGAAACTTGCTACTAGTTCTAAGCTTGCAGATCAATTCAAGAGCTTGCCTTACTTAGTATGAATCCCTGATTCAAATTCAATAGCAGAAATAGCAAAGGCGAAAAGACGAGATCCAGTGGTCTAAGGGCTGCTGGAGGAGGAACCGTTCTTAGAGTGATCGTACACGGTCTTAATGATGGCATATCAGTAAGCCTTGTTGAATCAGTAAGCGGGCCTAGTCCCAGCTGTTCTCTGGTCTTGTTGGAATAACCGTAGGAGCTCTAAGCCTATCAATCACTATCCGCTCTTGGCTTACCGGTCTCCTGGTCCGATGAGCTAAGTTCCAACGCTAGTCAAGGATAGACTTAGGCAAATAATGTCTTTCACGAGATTCAATGTTATGTGCTTGGTTGCGATCCTTCGATCCCATTTTTATGTATTACAGGAACCAGCAGCTGGTGATAAGCTGCCAACCTCCTGAATTGAGGCTTCTGTAGGTAGAGTTTCCTGCGTTCGACTTTGAGTTGGATTTTTCGTTTATAAAATGACTAGTTCCGACTCCCCGGTTTAGGCCTGGTAATTGGTAGTTATAAGGCGATCAAGAGAGGTCCCATGGGTGATTCATCGTTTGATGGCTTCAACGTGGGTTTTGGGCCAAATTCTTTGCTTTTGCCCCCAGGAGTGGAATATAGGTATCGTTTCACCACATACGCTATCTGTATACGGCTACCGGCGCCTATGCGAAAGCAGCCATTGGAAAACTACCATGAAGTCCCAGCGTAAAGTGGTCTTTGAAAGAAGTATACCAGAGCTGCTCATATGAATAAGGAAGCTCCTAGCTAGACTAGATCAAGAAGACTCAAGAATGAGGGAATTCACTAAGCGAGAGAGCTCAATAAAATAATATCCCTTTCTGGATCAGTAGAGAGAAGGAGTCGAGAAAGAGAGCTGAAGCAGTTCTTCGAGATTTATCCGCCTGAAGGTGTGCAAGATATGGAGCTCGATGTATTCAAAATGGACTGCCCAGTAGCGGATCCCTGACAAGGCGGCTAGGACCTATAATTCGATTGCCTTATGAGGTGAGCATCTCCTCATGGCATCACCAATGAAGCTAGGTTCATACCTTTCTTTAGAAGATAGGCAAATGCGGTGAAATTGTGAAATGAGAGTCCAGAAGGGTCATAGAAGAAGGAAGAAGATCCATCGCATCCTACATTCCGAACTAGCCGAGGGGTATTCCTAAGATGTAGAAGACAAGGCTTGAAGACTAGGGACCGGGCTTGGCAGTCGATCAAGCAGGAGCTGCACTTCTGGCCTCTTATCTTTAGCTAGATCAGATCTTCCTTTGGGAGGGCCCTTGACATACTTTCTTTTGAATATAAATGAAAAACTTTGTTATTTCTCATGCCCTTTTAGAGCTAAAAAGGAGTTGACCAGCCCTTTCGCCTTTATGCATGCGGGATTTTATTCTTTTATTCAATTGTTTGTTATGTGGATTTAGAGGCAAGGGTACATCAGATTTGACTCACTGTATACATTCAGGAAGAGGAGGAACAAAGTCACTCGACAAAAGGAAAGGATCATCCTAAGAAAGAATCATTCTATCTACCTTCCTTTCCTTAGAAGAATCCCGCCTACACTCCTGCAACCCTAGCTTTTGAGTCGGAGTTAAGAAGGCAAAAAGGCGGTCTTTCACGGGATCAATGGATCAGAAAGGGAGGGACTTCGGATTTCGATCTTCAGGCGAGGACTAAGACTAAGTAAGCGCTGACAGCTTTATCGCACCTGCCCTAGGATAGGTTAGAAGGAAGTTCCTAGCCTCTACACATCCAAGAAGGGGGTCGATGACTATTCATAGCTATTACCTTGACACCAAAGAAGAGTTCGACCCAATGCTTTAGTTCTGTCCTAGTTGATCCTGATTCGACATTAGAAGTATATTGATTTTTCCCCAATAACCGAATACTTTTGTCTGTAAATACTGCATTTTTGATTCCATCCATAAATCATTTTATTCCCTATGAGTTCGAGTCTCAATAAGAATGCTACTTCTTACTGTTCATTATGATATGACACCAATTCGTTATGTATGGATGATGAAATTCCATTGATACAGAGCGAATTCCAATAGACTTATTGGAGCATTGGCGTGCATCCAGTAGGAATTGAACCTACGAATTCGCCAATGTTGAGTTGGGGCGCTTTAACCATTCAGCCATGGATGCAAAGAGACTCAGCGAGTGAACTAGGTTTTGGTATTCCTTCTCTAGCTTATATTTCTTCCTTTAAAGGAGATTCGAGAAAAGATGGAATAGGAAGACGTGTTTCCAGAACGAACAAGATAGGGGTTGATAAGGGGGAGTTAGCAAAGTTAGACAAGATTGGAATGGGCATAGAAACATGTATTGATATATCAGATCGGCTAATGCTCCCAGGTTGATGCAATGTATTCAACCAGTTTACTGAAGACTTGATTATTGGTAGATCTATCGGTCCAGCACGGATTGAAATAGGAGCCGGTTCGACAGGAAGCTTTTGAAAAAACAGTGCACCCAGGTAAATAAGGAACGAGATGAATACCGAGGTTAAACGAGCATCCCACACCCAAAAAGTGCCCCACATAGGTCTTCCCCGAAACCCCCCAGTAACTAAGGTAAACAACGTAGAAAAAGCACCCATTTCTGTACCGGTTCCGGAAGAGCGAAGAAAAAGGGGATGTTTTGTTAATAGGAAGAAGAAAGTGTTTAGAGCGGTAGTGATATAAACAAGAATACTCATCCGAGCCGCAGGAACATGTACATACGGAATACGAGAATTTCCACCTTGTTGAAGATCTAGTGGTGCTACCCGAAGACTTAAATGAATAGCCATCGCTGTTAAGAACAACCGAGATCCAATGAGAATTAGCGCGTAGCCCCTGGTCCTAGACATCAAAAAAGAAGGTTGTAATAAAGAAAGAGAAAGGGGGCTAGGGACCCTTCTATCGGTATCGGGCGTTTGGCTTCCTGAGCTGGCAGGCCCCTGTCGGGGAACGCCCGTACATGAAGGCTTGCTCTCCTCACACTTTTCATTCTTTCTCTTCTTGTTCTTTATGCGCCAGAATAGACAGATAATAGCTATGACTGAGATACAGATTATGATAATACAAAAAAGAAATGGGTAATTCAATTGCTCAAGGGGGCTAGGGATGCCGAGAGTCTTAAGATACCAAGAATGACACCAATTCTGGTACGCTCGACATAGATCAAGAGGGCTATGGGCGCCGGAAGTATGAAGATACCAAGAATTACACAAATTCGCGTACTCTCGATGAAGCATAAAGTCTAGCTGACCCGGGAGTAATCCCGCAGGAGTTTGGTTCAATTCCCGTTGGAGGGATTGGATATAGCCCGCTTGTATGACCCCTTCGTAAAAATCGTACCGCATATTTATCAAGAAATGATTCAACTGTGTTAATTTGGAGATGGTGAGTGGGTCCACAATTGAACCTGGGATGTGAACCACTGGGGAACAGTCAAAAGGGTGGCTTAGTACGTCCTCCCAGATATCGATATCTGGAAATATCTCATGAACCGGTATCCCCTGAAGAACTTCTTGCCCTGCCGATCCAGACGCTCCGGGTAGATCAGTCATATAACTATGGTGGGGTGCTGACCCTGTTAATAGACCGTTTCGTTGAATCATTGTTTATTTTATTATTCTTTGTAGTTCCGCTTCTCGCTCTAAAAATGAGGGAAGACTTTTTCTTTGAGTAAACGTTTAGTTGGGTTTATTCCAACAAAAGATAAGGGAGTTGGCTTCCGTCTCAGTCATCTTTCATCCAATCTGCGAAAGAAGGAAACGAAAAGCCAAAGAAAACAACTAACCCAAGCCTTACATCCCAGGGAAAGAAAGAAGGGTCCAAGCGAAAAGTCACTTCCTGAACCTTGAGTCCAATCTGCCACAGCCCTTTACTTACATACTCCAAGCATCGATGCTCTCTCCTTCTAGCATACCAAAATATCTAGCCGTCAACTCCTCTCTGAGCTCCGCTGCCCCAATTCCTTCTGCCTTGCTTAGCCTGGCACACCGCCCTCGGGTTATCTTGGATACCTGAACCACTTTCCTAAACTCGACAAATAATTCTCAAGTGCTGGATTTTTGGAGTGGACCGAATGGCCTTTTTCGCACCATCCGCCCATAGTCAAATCAAACATCTCCGAACGAACATGGAACATTGACACTACCTAAACAATTTCGAGACGACCTAAATCGCGAATCAACTCAACATGCTCCCCTTACAAAGTCTGCCTCGAAGCCGCCTATTCTACTATAGCTGCTGGCACGGGGTTCACTCTTCCGTCCGCTCTTGCGCATGCGCGAAGCCCCTCTCTATGATTCAATCTGGCCAAGCCCAACCATTACAGTCAGGAGACGCACGGGCGTGACGTCCTGGAAGCGAACGTGTAAAGCATAGCGCTTTTCGCATATCACAACTCCCGGTCACCCCTTCCATCCAGAGAACGTAAGTTCAAAGCCTAATTCTTTCCTTTTCTGCTTATTCACCCCCTCACTCGAATAAGACAAAAGCCCTCGAACTTACAGCCACTACCCCTAAACATCTTTCTATGACACCCTGCC